CCTAATAATATGGTATTAAAAAAAAAGAATTATAGGACACCCGTGTGAATTCGGACCTCTCCGAGTCAACTTGGACCATATTTCCTGACCTAAAATTCTACGCAAATCAAGATCGAGAAAAGGAAGTTTTGCAATCATTGACTCAAACTCATTGTCGAATCCCATTCAGCAGAATATGGAGGTACTTATGGCGGAACGGGCCAATCTGGTATTTCACAATAAAGTGATAGATGGAACTGCTATTAAACGACTTATTAGCCGATTAATAGATCACTTCGGGATGGCATATACATCACACATCCTAGATCAAGTAAAGACTCTGGGTTTCCAGCAAGCCACTGCTACATCCATTTCATTAGGAATTGATGATCTTTTAACGATACCTTCTAAGGGCTGGCTTGTCCAAGATGCTGAACAACAAAGTTTGATTTTGGAAAAACACCATCATTATGGGAATGTACATGCGGTAGAAAAATTACGCCAATCTATTGAGATATGGTATGCTACAAGTGAATATTTGCGACAGGAAATGAATCCTAATTTTAGGATGACGGACCCTTTAAATCCAGTCCATATGATGTCTTTTTCGGGAGCTAGAGGAAATGCATCTCAAGTACATCAATTAGTAGGTATGAGAGGATTAATGTCGGATCCCCAAGGACAAATGATTGATTTACCTATTCAAAGCAATTTACGCGAAGGACTGTCTTTAACAGAATATATTATTTCTTGCTATGGAGCCCGTAAAGGAGTTGTAGATACTGCGGTACGCACATCAGATGCTGGATATCTTACGCGTCGACTTGTTGAAGTAGTTCAACATATTGTTGTACGTCGAACAGATTGTGGCACTATCCGAGGGATTTCTGTGAGTCCTCGAAATAAAAGTCGGATGATGTCAGAAAGAATTTTTATCCAAACATTAATTGGTCGTGTCTTAGCAGACGATATATATATAGGTTCCCGATGTGTCGCCTTTCGAAATCAAGATCTTGGGATTGGACTTGTCAATCGATTCATAACCTTTGGAACACAATCAATATCTATTAGAACTCCCTTTACTTGTCGGAGTGCATCTTGGATCTGTCGATTATGTTATGGTCGCAGTCCCACTCATGGTGACCTAGTTGAATTGGGGGAAGCTGTAGGTATTATTGCGGGTCAATCTATTGGCGAACCGGGGACTCAACTAACATTACGAACTTTTCATACCGGCGGAGTATTTACAGGAGGTACTGCCGAACATGTACGAGCCCCTTATAATGGAAAAATAAAATTTAATGAGGATTTGGTTCATCCTACACGTACACGTCACGGGCATCCTGCCTTTCTATGTTATATAGACTTGGCTGTAATTATTGAGAGCGAAGATATTATACATAGCGTGACTATTCCACCAAAAAGTTTTCTTTTAGTTCAAAATGATCAATATGTGGAATCAGAACAAGTGATTGCTGAGATTCGCGAGGGAACATACACTTTTCATTTTAAAGAAAGGGTTAGAAAATATATTTATTCTGACTCCGAGGGCGAAATGCATTGGAGTACTGATGTATCCCATGCACCCGAATTTACATATAGTAATGTCCATCTCTTACCAAAAACAAGTCATTTATGGATATTATCAGGAGGTTCATGTGGATCTAGTCTAATTCTTTTTTCGATCCACAAAGATCAAGATCAAATGAACATACCCTTTCTTTCCGTCGAAAGAAAATCTATTTCTAGCCTCTCAGTGAATAATGATCAAGTGAGCCGAAAATTTTTCAGTTCGGATTTTTCTGATAAAAAAAAATATGGGATTCCCAATTATTCAGAATTGAATGGAATCGTAGGTACTAGTCATTATAATTTCATATATTCTGCTATTTTTCATGAGAACTCGGATTTATTAGCAAAAAGGCGAAGAAATAGATTTCTCATTCCATTCCAATCGATTCAAGAGCACGAGAAAGAGTTCATCCCGCATTCAGGTATCTCCATTGAAATACCCATAAATGGTATTTTCCGTAGAAACAGTATTTTTGCTTTTTTTGATGATCCTAGATACAGAAGAAAGAGTTCCGGAATTCTTAAATATGGAACTCTAAAGGCGGACTCAATCATCCAAAAAGAGGATATGATTGAGTATCGAGGAGTCCAAAAATTTAAGACAAAATACGAAATGAAAGTAGATCGCTTTTTTTTCATTCCTGAGGAAGTGCATATTTTACCCGAATCCTCCGCCATAATGGTACAGAACTATAGTATCATTGGAGTCGATACACGAATCACTTTAAATATAAGAAGCCAAGTTGGCGGATTGATCCGAGTGGAGAGAAAAAAAAAAAGGATTGAACTCAAAATATTTTCGGGGGATATTCATTTTCCGGACAAGACAGATAAGATATCCCGACATAGTGGCATCTTGATACCGCCGGGAAGTGGAAAAACAAACTCTAAAGAATCCAAAAATTTGAAAAATTGGATTTATGTCCAACGGATCACACCAACCAAGAAAAAGTTTTTTGTTTTGGTGCGGCCCGTAGCCACCTATGAGATAGCGGACAGTATAAATTTAGCAACACTATTCCCACAAGATCTCTTTCGGGAAAAGGATAATATTCAACTTCGAGTTTTCAACTATATCCTTTATGGAAATGGTAAACCAACTCGCGGAATTTCTGACACAAGTATTCAATTGGTTCGAACTTGTTTAGTCTTGAATTGGGACCAAGACAACAAAAATTATTCCCTCGAGGAGGTCCGCGCTTTCTTTGTTGAAGTAAGTACAAAGGGTTTGATTCGAGATTTCATAAGAATTGGCTTAGTGAAATCCCATATTTCGTATATAAGAAAAAGGAATAATCCGCCGGATTCAGGATTGATCTCTGCAGATTCCATGAATCCGTTTTATTCGATTTCTCCCAAGGCTGGCATTCTTCAACAATCGCTTAGACAAAATCCCGGAACTATTCGTATGTTCAGAAATAAGGAATCCCAATCGTTGTTAATTTTATCATCCTCTAATTGTTTTAGAATCGGTCCATTTAATCATGTAAAATATCACAATGTTATAAACCAATCAATAAAAAAAAACCCTCTAATTACAATTAAAAATTCGTCGGGCCCCTTAGGAACAGCCATTCAAATTTCGAATTTTTATTCATTTTGGCCTTTACTAACTTATAATCAGATCTCTGTAATTAAATATTTGCAACTTGATAACTTCAAATATATTTTTCAAGTAATTCACTCTTATTTAATAGATGAAAACGGAAGAATTTTTAATCTAGATCCGTACAGTAACCTTGTTTTGAATCCATTCAAATTGAATTGGTATTTTCTTCATCAAAATTATAATAATAATTATTGTGAGGAAACGTCCACAATAATTAGTCTTGGACAATTTTTTTGTGAAAATGTATGTATAGCCAAAAAAGAACCATACCTAAAATCTGGTCAAGTTTTAATTGTTCAAAGGGATTCTGTAGTAATAAGATCCGCTAAGCCCTATTTGGCTACTCCGGGAGCAAAAGTTCATGGGCATTATAGAGAAATTCTTTACGAAGGGGATACATTAGTTACATTTATATATGAAAAATCGAGATCCGGTGATATAACACAAGGTCTTCCAAAAGTAGAACAGGTGTTAGAAGTCCGCTCGATTGATTCAATATCGCTGAACTTAGAAAAGCGGATTAAGGGTTGGAACAGGTGTATAACAAGAATTCTTGGAATTCCTTGGGGATTCTTGATTGGTGCTGAGCTAACTATAGTGCAAAGTCGTATTTCTTTGGTTAATAAGATTCAAAAGGTTTATCGATCCCAGGGGGTGCAGATTCATAATAGGCATATCGAAATTATTGTACGTCAAATAACATCCAAAGTTTTGGTTTCAGAAGAGGGAATGTCTAATGTTTTTTTACCTGGAGAATTGATTGGATTGTTACGAGCAGAACGCACGGGGCGTGCTTTAGAAGAAGCAATCTGTTATCGAGCCGTTTTATTAGGAATAACTCGAGCGTCTTTGAATACTCAAAGTTTTATATCCGAAGCAAGTTTTCAAGAAACTGCTCGAGTTTTAGCAAAAGCTGCTCTTCGGGGTCGTATCGATTGGTTGAAAGGCCTGAAAGAAAATGTTGTTCTAGGGGGGGTGATCCCCGCCGGGACCGGGTTCAACAAAGGATTGGTGCATTGTTCACGGCAACATACCAACATTCTTTTGGAAAAAAAAACAAAGAATTTATCTTTATTAGAGGGAGATATGAGAGATATTTTATTTTACCACAGGGAATTTTGTGACTCTTCTATTTAAAAATCTGCCTTTTCTAGAATTGAATAATTCCTAATAGCAGATTCCTATTTTGAATTTCATTTTTTATTGTTTGCTGTAGTCATTTGCTTTGGTAATTTGTTAACACTAATAAAGATAATAATGAATACAAAATAATGGCTCGGCTCGTGCATAAACGGCCATCCCCGGTACAAGAGAAGGTTCCATTGGAACAAATTTTTATTTTAGTTTGGGGTACCCCCTTTTTAAGTGTGAAAAGAAATGACAAAAAGATATTGGAACATTGATTTGGAAGAGATGATGAGAGCAGGAGTTCATTTTGGACATGGTACTAGGAAATGGAATCCTAGAATGGCACCTTATATTTCTGCAAAGCGTAAAGGTATTCATATTATAAATCTGACTAGAACTGCTCGTTTTTTATCAGAAGCTTGTGATTTAGTTTTTGATGCAGCAAGTAGGGGAAAACAATTCTTAATTGTTGGGACAAAAAATAAAGCAGCTGATTTAGTGTCGCGGGCTTCAATAAGGGCTCGGTGTCATTATGTTAATAAAAAGTGGCTCGGCGGCATGTTAACAAATTGGTCCACTACAGAAAAAAGACTTCATAAGTTTAGGGACTTGAGAACTGAACAAAAGACAGAGGGATTCAACCGTCTTCCGAAAAGGGATGCAGCTGTGTTGAAGAGACAATTATCTCGCTTGGAAACATATCTAGGCGGAATTAAATATATGACGGGATTGCCTGATATTGTAATCATCATCGATCAGCAAGAAGAATATACGGCTCTTCGAGAATGTATAACTTTGGGAATTCCAACCATTTCTTTAATCGATACAAATTGTAATCCCGATCTCGCGGATATTTCTATTCCAGCAAATGATGACGCTATAGCTTCAATTCGATTCATTCTTAACAAATTAGTATTCGCAATTTGTGAGGGTCGTTCTAGCTATATACAAAATTCTTGATTAATAATAAGATAAATAAATCAATTTTTTTTGAGGGAGGGGCTCCCTGTATTTCGATTTATAAAATCGGTTACTATTCCTGAATCATACAAAAGAAAAAGAGATAAAAAACTGGGGATATTGTATGATTAGTTTAGTTGGTATCCAAAACTAAAATAGAAAATTCAAGTAAATTAAGTAAAAAAAAGGGGGGGTCTTGAATCAAAATAATTTAAAGTTCTTATTTCTGTCAGAGGGCAATATGAATGTTTTATCATGTTCCATCAATACACTAATAAAAGAAGGGTTATATGAGATATCTGGTGTAGAAGTAGGCCAACATTTCTATTGGCAAATAGGGGGGTTCCAAGTCCATGCGCAAGTCCTTATTACTTCTTGGGTTGTAATTGCTATCTTATTAGGTTCCGCAGCTCTAGCGGTTCGCAATCCACAAACCATTCCAACTGGCGGCCAAAACTTCTTTGAATTTGTCCTTGAATTCATTCGAGACGTGAGTCAAACCCAGATTGGAGAAGAATACGGTCCATGGGTTCCCTTTATTGGAACCCTCTTTTTATTTATTTTTGTTTCTAACTGGTCAGGAGCCCTTTTACCGTGGAAAATTATCCAGTTACCTCAAGGGGAGTTAGCAGCACCAACGAATGATATAAATACGACGGTTGCTTTAGCTTTACTCACATCAGTAGCATATTTTTATGCGGGTCTTAGCAAAAAAGGATTAGGGTATTTCAGTAAATACATTCAACCAACTCCAATTCTTTTACCCATTAACATCTTAGAAGATTTTACAAAACCTCTATCACTTAGTTTTCGACTTTTCGGAAATATATTAGCCGATGAATTAGTAGTTGTTGTTCTTGTTTCTTTAGTACCTTTAGTGGTTCCTATACCTGTCATGTTCCTTGGATTATTTACAAGCGGGATTCAAGCTCTCATTTTTGCCACTTTAGCTGCGGCTTATATAGGCGAATCTATGGAGGGTCATCATTAACGATTTTTTTTTTAATATTCATTTTTAGGTTAGCCCAATTATAGAATAGTTGGTTTACGTTATGTAAGAAACACTTGTATATGTGATATTTGATATTGACTAGGTATATATGAGTTAAAGATCTATCTAATCTGCCCCACTACTTTTGTGAATTTCTATTTAGATACCGATTCGATTAGAAGTTCTTCCTTTTTATCTGTGAATTGGTTGAAAAAAAGGATCAAAAAAAGAACGAAGAATTAAAAGAAAAGAATGGTTCACAAAAAATAAACGGCATAAAAAAGTCATATATATATATTATGCATTTTTCAAAATCCCGTGGATCCGAACTAATATCAAAGTAATTCTTATGATTCAATAATAGAATTAGATTATTTCAAAATAGAATGATATTATTTCAATTCAAGTTTTTGGTTATTTTGGCTGGATGAATCTTAACGATGACTTAATTATAATTAAGTCCTAAGTCATTGGATGATTGTATCATTAACTATTTCTTTATTTTGGTGTGAGGAACTTATCATGAATCCACTGGTTTCTGCTGCTTCGGTTATTGCTGCTGGGTTGGCTGTTGGGCTTGCTTCTATTGGACCTGGAGTTGGTCAAGGTACAGCTGCGGGTCAAGCTGTCGAAGGTATCGCGAGACAACCTGAGGCAGAAGGAAAAATACGAGGTACTTTATTGCTTAGTTTGGCTTTTATGGAAGCTTTAACAATTTATGGCCTGGTTGTAGCATTAGCGCTTTTATTTGCGAATCCTTTTGTTTAATCCTAGAAATCAGAAAATTATGAATTTTTTTTTTCATAGTTTTTTTTTATTCTATCAAGATTTCACTCCTACAATTATTCATTGAGACAACAACCCTTGGGAAGGACTAATTTGAGGATGGGGAATTAACACATCGATTCGCTTTCTTCCTTCCCCTTATTCTTTTTAGTTTAATGGAAACTTTTTGTTAAGGAGTGTTGCGCAAAAAGGAGGTTTAGGTTTTTTAAAATTGACATAAACCTTGGTCTCAAATTCTAGCTTAATTCTAATTAAGTCTCATTATTATTATTGAAAATTCAAAATTTTGGAAAATCAATTTGTAAATAGAATAGGTTTTTGATTCTGTTTATAAATATCCAAATAGGTAAATTAAATTATAAATTATTAAAAAAAAATTTCTTTTTATTGAAAAAAAAAAAGAATAAAAAGGACAGAGTTCTTTTTTATAGTTTAGCTAGAAGAGGAGATTCTATGAAAAATTTAACCGATTCTT